GCTCGCGTAGCTTAAAATAAAGCATAGCACTGAAGATGCTAAGATGAGCCCTAGAAAGCTCCGCTTGCACAAAGGCTTGGTCCTGACTTTTCCATCAACTTTAACCCAATTTACACATGCAAGTCTCCGCAAACCCGTGAGAATGCCCTCAATCCCCTGCCCGGGGACGAGGAGCAGGCATCAGGCACAAATTTTAGCCCAAGACGCCTTGCCATGCCACACCCCCAAGGGAACTCAGCAGTGATAAATATTAAGCCATAAGTGAAAGCTTGACTTAGTTAGAGTTAAAAGGGCCGGTAAAACTCGTGCCAGCCACCGCGGTTATACGAGAGGCCCGAGTTGATAGGCACGGCGTAAAGGGTGGTTAGGGTCCAACATAAACTAAAGCCAAAAGACCTCTTGGCTGTCATACGCCCCTGAGTGTCCGAAGACCATATACGAAGGTAGCTTTATTATCATCCGCCTGACTCCACGAAAGCTGAGAAACAAACTGGGATTAGATACCCCACTATGCTCAGCCATAAACCTAGACGTTATTTTACACAAACGTCCGCCCGGGTACTACGAGCATTAGCTTAAAACCCAAAGGACTTGGCGGTGCCTTAGACCCCCCTAGAGGAGCCTGTTCTAGAACCGATAACCCCCGTTAAACCTCACCACTTCTAGTCAACCCCGCCTATATACCGCCGTCGTCAGCTTACCCTGTGAAGGTTTAATAGTAAGCAAAGTGGATATAATCCAAAACGTCAGGTCGAGGTGTAGCGAACGAAGTGGGAAGAAATGGGCTACATTTTCTTTTTTAAGAATATTACGAACAACATTATGAAACTAGTGCTCAAAGGAGGATTTAGTAGTAAAAAGGAAATAGAGTGTCCTTTTGAACCCGGCTCTGAGGCGCGTACACACCGCCCGTCACTCTCCCCGCTTAATAGCGACAACAGTTACTAACATAAAAGCACAAATAAGGGGAGGCAAGTCGTAACATGGTAAGTGTACCGGAAGGTGCACTTGGATCAAATCAGGGTGTGGCTGAGATAGTTAAGCATCTCGCTTACACCGAGAAGACATCCATGCAAGTTGGATCACCCTGAGCTAAATAGCTAGCTTAATTATTACATAAATAAAAAGACAAAACCTAAAAAGACCAAACAAACCATTTTTCCACCTTAGTACGGGCGACGAAAGAGGTTCTATAAGCAATAGAAAAAGTACCGCAAGGGAAAGCTGAAAGAGCAATGAAATAAATCATCTAAGCATAAAAAAGCAGAGACTTAACCTCGTACCTTTTGCATCATGATTTAGCAAGCACTCAACAAGCAAAGAGACCTTTAGTTTGTTTTCCCGAAACCAAGTGAGCTACCCCGGGACAGCCTAAAAGGGCCAACCCGTCTCTGTGGCAAAAGAGTGGGAAGAGCCCCGGGTAGAGGTGATAGACCTACCGAACTTGGTGATAGCTGGTTGCCTAAGAAATGAATAGAAGTTCAGCCTCGTGCCCCCTTTAATCATATAAGTAATATCTAATTTAGAAAATAAGAAAAGCATGAGAGTTAGTTAAAGGGGGTACAGCCCCTTTAACCAAGGATACAACTTTATCAGGAGGATAGGGATTATAATTAATAAAATTTATTGTTTCAGTGGGCCTAAAAGCAGCCACCTGCACAGAAAGCGTTAAAGCTCAGACAATACAAAATTTATTATTTCAATAAAATATCCCACTCCCCTAAATGTATTAGGCCGCTCCATGGTTTATTATGGAAGAGACCATGCTAAAATGAGTAACAAGAGACAACATTTCTCTCCAAGCATAAGTGTAAGCCGGCCCGGATAAACCGCCGGCAATTAACGAACCCAACAAAAGAGGGTAATATAATTAGTATAAAATTCAAGAAAATCGTGTAATATTAAATCGTTAAACCCACACTGGAATGCCCCAAGGAAAGACTTAAAGAAAGAGAAGGAACTCGGCAAACACAAGCCTCGCCTGTTTACCAAAAACATCGCCTCCTGCAAAATTCAAAGTATAGGAGGTCCAGCCTGCCCAGTGACCACAAGTTCAACGGCCGCGGTATTTTGACCGTGCAAAGGTAGCGCAATCACTTGTCTTTTAAATGAAGACCTGTATGAATGGCTAAACGAGGGCTTAGCTGTCTCCTCTTTCAAGTCAGTGAAATTGATCTGCCCGTGCAGAAGCGGACATAAGTATACAAGACGAGAAGACCCTTTGGAGCTTTAGGTTCAAGCCCAGCCGCGTCAAACAACTTACTCAATAAGAATTAAACCTAGCGGAAAGTGGAGCTTTACCTTCGGTTGGGGCGACCACGGAGAAAAATTTATCCTCCGAGTGGATTGGGTTAATAAACCTAAAACTAAGAAAGACATTTCTAAGTCACAGAAAATCTGACCAAACATGATCCGGACAACAGACCGATCAACGGACCAAGTTACCCTAGGGATAACAGCGCAATCCTCTCCCAGAGTCCATATCGACGAGGGGGTTTACGACCTCGATGTTGGATCAGGACATCCTAATGGTGCAGCCGCTATTAAGGGTTCGTTTGTTCAACGATTAAAGTCCTACGTGATCTGAGTTCAGACCGGAGTAATCCAGGTCAGTTTCTATCTGTAACGTCACTTTTCCTAGTACGAAAGGACCGGAAAAGAGAGGCCCATGCAAAAGTATGCCTCACCCATAATTAATGAAAACAACTTAATTAAATAAATGGAGGACCTATAAATTAGGCAAAGATAATGCCACACTAAGATGGCAGAGCATGGTAATTGCAAAAGGCCTAAGCCCTTTCTACCAGAGGTTCAAATCCTCTTCTTAGTTTATGCTAAACACTTTACTTATCCACTTAATTAATCCCCTTGCATATATTATTCCTGTTCTCCTTGCAGTAGCATTCCTCACACTCATCGAGCGAAAAGTTTTAGGTTATATGCAACTTCGTAAAGGTCCAAACATTGTTGGACCATATGGTCTTCTTCAGCCAATCGCTGACGGGGTAAAACTATTTATTAAAGAACCAATCCGCCCATCTACATCATCCCCCTTTTTATTTCTCGCAACCCCTATGTTAGCTTTAACACTAGCTATAACCTTATGAGCCCCTATCCCTATACCACACCCCGTTACAGACCTAAACCTTGGTGTACTATTTATTCTTGCCCTATCAAGCCTTGCCGTATATTCAATCCTTGGGTCTGGGTGAGCATCAAACTCAAAATATGCATTAATTGAAGCCCTCCGAGCCGTTGCCCAAACAATTTCCTATGAAGTAAGTCTAGGACTAATTCTCCTCTCAGTAATTATTTTTGCAGGGGGCTATACACTACAAATATTTAATATTACCCAAGAAGGCATTTGACTTTTAATTCCGGCCTGACCACTAGCTGCTATATGATATATTTCCACTTTAGCAGAAACAAATCGAGCACCCTTTGATTTAACCGAGGGTGAATCTGAACTAGTCTCTGGCTTCAATGTAGAATATGCAGGAGGGCCTTTCGCCCTCTTCTTCCTAGCTGAATACGCTAATATTTTATTAATAAACACCCTGTCAGCCGTCCTCTTTCTTGGCGCCTCCCATATTCCAACCTTCCCCGAATTAACAACTATTAACTTAATAACTAAAGCTGCACTTCTCTCTATAGTATTCTTGTGAGTCCGAGCCTCATATCCCCGGTTTCGCTACGATCAATTGATACATCTGGTATGAAAAAATTTTCTACCACTAACCTTAGCCCTAGTATTATGACACACCGCACTACCCATTGCATTTGCAGGCCTTCCCCCACAACTCTAACAATTAATTAGGAACCGTGCCTGAATGCCCAAGGACCACTTTGATAGAGTGGCTTATGAGGGTTAAAGCCCCTCCAGTTCCTAGAAAGAAGGGAATCGAACCCATACTCAGGAGATCAAAACTCCTGGTGCTTCCTCTACACCACTTTCTAAGATAAGGTCAGCTAATTAAGCTTTCGGGCCCATACCCCGAACATGACGGTTAAAATCCCTCCCCTATCAATGAACCCCTACGTACTATTAGTCCTATTATCCAGCCTAGGACTGGGAACCACATTAACCTTTGCAAGCTCCCACTGATTACTGGCCTGAATAGGCTTAGAAATCAACACCCTAGCAATTATTCCCCTTATAGCACAACATCACCACCCACGAGCAGTTGAAGCAACAACTAAATACTTCCTCACACAAGCAACAGCCGCAGCAATAATTTTATTCGCGGCCACAACAAACGCATGAATTATAGGAGAGTGAGACATCAACAGCCTATCTCACCCACTTGCCTCCTCCCTAATAATTATAGCCTTAGCACTAAAAATTGGTCTAGCTCCTGTACACTTTTGACTACCAGAAGTACTTCAAGGACTGGACCTATTAACAGGACTAATTTTATCAACATGACAAAAACTGGCACCATTTGCACTAATTATACAAGTAGCCCCAACAATTGACCCCCATCTCCTTACAGCCCTAGGCCTCCTATCTACCCTAGTTGGGGGATGGGGTGGTCTAAACCAAACCCAGCTACGAAAAATCCTAGCCTACTCCTCCATCGCCCACATAGGCTGAATAATTATTGTATTACAATACACCCCCCAACTAACCCTTCTAGCACTAGGAACATATATTTTTATAACAACCACAGCATTCCTTTCATTTAAAATGTCCTTAACCACAAAAATTAGTACACTCTCCATAGCATGAGCAAAAAGTCCAACCCTTATAGCTACCACAGCCCTAACTTTATTATCCCTAGGAGGACTTCCCCCACTAACTGGATTTATACCAAAATGACTCATTCTTCAAGAAATGACAAAACAAGAACTACCCCTCACCGTAACAATTATAGCCCTAGCAGCCCTACTAAGTCTATACTTTCATCTCCGCCTGTGCTACGCAATAGCCCTAACAATCTCACCCATTACAACCAACTCAATTATACCATGACGATCCTCAACACAATCAACATTAACCCTAGCATTAACCACCACAATAACCTTAGGACTCTTACCCATTACCCCGGCCATTATGGCATTAACTAGCTAGGGGCTTAGGATAATTAAGCCCAAGGCCCTTCAAAGCCTTAAGCAGGAGTTAAAATCTCGTAGCCCATGATAAGACTTGCGGGACTTTACCCCACATATTATGAATGCAAACCAGACACTTTAATTAAGCTAAAGCCTTTCTAGATGAGAAGGCCTCGATCCTACAAACTCTTAGTTAACAGCTAAGCGCTCAAACCAGCGAGCATTCATCTACTTTCCCGCCGTCTGGGGAGCAAGGCGGGAAAGCCCCGGCAGACGGTCAATCTGCGTCTTTGGATTTGCAATCCAATATGTATGCTACACCACGGGGCTTGATAGGAAGAGGATTTAAACCTCTATCTTCGGGGCTACAACCCGCCACCTAACTTCGGCCATCCTACCTGTGGCAATCACACGCTGATTCTTCTCTACTAACCACAAAGATATTGGCACCCTTTACCTTGTATTTGGTGCCTGAGCCGGAATAGTTGGAACTGCCCTCAGCCTCCTAATTCGTGCTGAGCTAAGCCAACCCGGGTCTCTCCTTGGGGATGACCAAATTTATAATGTCATTGTTACTGCACATGCATTTGTAATAATTTTCTTTATAGTAATGCCTATCCTAATTGGTGGATTTGGTAACTGACTTATTCCTCTAATAATTGGTGCACCCGACATAGCATTTCCCCGAATAAATAATATAAGCTTTTGACTTCTACCACCCTCCTTCCTTCTTCTATTGGCCTCCTCCGGAGTTGAAGCTGGAGCCGGAACCGGCTGAACAGTTTACCCTCACTTGCTAGGTAACCTTGCCCATGCAGGTGCATCTGTTGATTTGACCATCTTCTCCCTCCATCTAGCAGGGGTTTCATCTATTCTAGGGGCAATTAATTTTATTACTACAACAATTAATATAAAACCCCCAGCCATCTCGCAATATCAAACACCCCTATTTGTGTGAGCTGTTCTTGTAACAGCTGTTCTCCTTCTTCTATCCCTACCTGTTCTAGCTGCCGGAATTACTATGCTCCTTACAGACCGGAATTTAAATACCACATTTTTTGACCCGGCAGGAGGTGGAGACCCTATTCTGTATCAACATTTATTCTGATCCTTCGGCCACCCTGAGGTTTATATTTTAATCTTACCGGGATCCGGAATTATCTCACATGTGGTAGCTTATTACGCAGGTAAAAAACAACCTTTCGGGTATATAGGAATGGTTTGAGCTATAATGGCCATTGGCCTTTTAGGCTTTATTGTATGAGCCCATCACATGTTCACAGTTGGTATGGACGTAGACACTCGCGCATATTTCACATCCGCTACAATAATTATTGCCATCCCCACTGGTGTAAAAGTCTTTAGCTGACTGGCTACACTTCATGGGGGCTCAATTAAATGAGAAACCCCCATACTTTGAGCCCTTGGATTTATTTTCCTATTTACAGTAGGAGGATTAACCGGAATTGTCCTAGCTAATTCGTCAATCGACATTGTATTACACGATACATATTATGTAGTTGCCCACTTCCACTATGTCCTCTCAATAGGAGCAGTCTTTGCTATTATGGCTGGATTTGTCCACTGATTCCCCCTATTTTCAGGATATACCCTACACAGCACATGAACTAAAATCCACTTTGGGGTGATGTTTTTAGGTGTTAATTTAACCTTCTTCCCACAGCACTTCCTAGGTCTTGCAGGAATACCCCGACGATACTCAGACTACCCAGATGCCTACACCCTATGAAATACAGTCTCATCTATTGGTTCAATAATTTCATTAGTAGCCGTGATTATGTTCCTATTTATTCTATGAGAAGCCTTTGCTTCCAAACGAGAAGTTTTATCCGTAGAATTAACTGCTACAAATGCTGAATGACTCCATGGATGTCCTCCCCCCTACCATACATTTGAGGAACCAGCATTCGTTCAAGTTCAATCAAATTAATCGAGGAAGGGAGGAATTGAACCCCCGTGTACTGGTTTCAAGCCAGCCGCATAACCACTCTGCCACTTCCTTTTAAGACATTAGTAAACTCGTAATTACATCACTTTGTCAAGGTGAAATTGTAGGTTAAATTCCTGCATGTCTTAAGCTTAAAGCTTAATGGCACATCCCACACAATTAGGATTCCAAGACGCGGCATCACCCGTAATAGAAGAACTTCTTCATTTTCACGATCATGCACTAATAATTGTATTTTTAATTAGTACTCTTGTACTCTACATTATTGTTGCCATAGTCTCTACAAAACTTACTAACAAATACATTCTAGACTCTCAAGAAATTGAGATTGTATGAACTGTGTTACCCGCTGTTATTCTTGTTTTAATTGCCCTACCCTCCCTCCGAATTCTATATCTTATAGATGAGATTAATGACCCCCACCTTACGATTAAAGCTATAGGCCATCAATGATACTGAAGCTATGAATACACCGACTACGAAGACCTGGGCTTCGACTCATATATAATCCCCACCCAAGACTTAACTCCTGGTCAATTCCGACTTCTTGAAACAGATCACCGAATAGTAGTTCCCATGGAATCCCCAGTCCGTGTATTAGTTTCTGCTGAAGATGTCCTTCACTCTTGGGCTGTTCCGTCTCTCTTAATTAAAATAGATGGTGTCCCAGGACGCCTAAACCAAACTGCCTTCATCGCCTCCCGCCCCGGAGTATTTTATGGACAATGCTCCGAGATTTGTGGGGCTAACCATAGCTATATACCAATTGTTGTTGAAGCTGTTCCGCTCGAACACTTTGAGCGCTGATCCTCACTTATACTAAACGACGCTTCACCAGGAAGCTAAATTTGGGCTACAGCGTTGGCCTTTTAAGCCAAAGAATGGTGCCTCCCAACCACCCCTGATGAAATGCCACAATTAAACCCCCGCCCCCTGATTTGCAATCTTATTATTTTCGTGGTTAATCTTCTCAACCATTATTCCCACCAAAGTTCTAAATTACGTCTCACCAAATGAGCCAACCCCATTAAGTACGAAGAGCACAAAGCCCAACCCTGAGACTGACCATGGCAATAAGCTTCTTTGACCAATTTGCAAGCCCCTCATATCTAGGGAATTCCACTAATTGCTATTGCTATTGCCCTACCATGAGTAATATACCCAACCCCTTCACTCGATGAATAAAAAACCGCTTAATTACCATCCAAGGGTGACTGATTAACCGCTTTACAAATCAATTAATACTGCCTCTAAACGTAGGCGGGCACAAGTGAGCTTTACTACTAGCCTCCTTAATAATTTTTTTAATTACAACTAATATGCTTGGGCTTTTACCTTATACTTTCACCCCCACAACACAACTGTCCTTGAACATGGGATTTGCAGTCCCTCTATGACTTGCTACAGTTCTTATTGGTATGCGTAATCAACCAACAGTTGCACTAGGACACCTCCTACCAGAAGGAACCCCCATTCCTTTAATTCCCGTATTAATTATTATCGAGACAATTAGCCTACTAATTCGCCCCCTAGCCCTAGGTGTACGACTAACAGCCAACCTAACTGCAGGACACCTACTAATTCAATTAATTGCTACCGCCGTATTTGTACTGCTTCCCATGATACCCACAGTAGCAATCCTAACTGCCACTGTTTATTTCTTCTTACTCTGCAAGAAGTTGCCGAAGCTAAAATTCAAGCTTACGTATTTGTTCTTCTTCAAGCCTATATCTTCAGAAAACGTCTAATGGCCCACCAAGCACATGCGTATCATATGGTTGATCCAAGCCCATGACCCCTAACCGGCGCAGTCGGAGCTCTATTAATGACATCCGGCCTAGCAATCTGATTTCACTTTCACTCAACTACTCTCATAACCCTCGGATTAATTTTACTCCTCCTAACTATGTATCAATGATGGCGAGACATTATTCGTGAAGGAACCTTCCAAGGACACCACACACCCCCAGTACAAAAAGGCCTGCGATATGGTATAATCCTCTTTATTACGTCAGAAGTATTCTTCTTCTTAGGCTTCTTCTGAGCCTTTTACCACTCAAGTTTAGCACCAACCCCTGAACTAGGGGGATGCTGGCCTCCCACAGGAATTACACCCCTGGACCCCTTTGAAGTTCCCCTGCTCAACACAGCCGTTCTACTAGCATCAGGAGTAACAGTAACATGAGCTCACCACAGCCTTATAGAAGGCGAGCGCAAGCAAGCTATTCAATCTCTTGCTCTCACTATTCTCCTAGGACTTTACTTCACAGCCCTTCAAGCCATAGAATATTATGAAGCCCCATTTACAATTGCAGATGGCGTCTATGGATCCACATTCTTTGTAGCTACGGGCTTCCACGGACTTCATGTAATTATTGGATCTTCCTTCTTGGCTGTCTGTCTTCTTCGCCAAATCCAGTACCACTTTACATCTGAACACCACTTCGGCTTTGAAGCTGCCGCATGATACTGACACTTCGTTGATGTAGTCTGACTATTCCTCTACGTATCAATCTACTGATGAGGCTCATAATCTTTCTAGTACAATGTTAGTACGAGTGACTTCCAATCACCTAGTCTTGGTTAGACCCCAAGGAAAGATAATGAACTTAATTATTACTATTCTAGTTATTACAGTAACTCTCTCACTTATCTTGGCCATTGTATCTTTCTGACTCCCGCAAATAAACCCGGATGCAGAAAAACTTTCACCCTATGAATGTGGGTTTGACCCCCTCGGGTCCGCTCGACTACCATTCTCAATCCGATTCTTCCTAATCGCCATCCTCTTCCTTCTTTTTGACCTAGAAATTGCCCTTCTACTCCCTCTGCCCTGAGGAAATCAACTTTTTAATCCTGCCGGCACTCTTCTTTGAGCCTCAGCCGTACTAGTCCTTCTGACACTGGGCCTGGTGTATGAATGAACTCAAGGAGGTTTAGAGTGAGCAGAGTAAGGGTGTTAGTCCAAGGCAAGACCTCTGATTTCGGCTCAGAAAACCGTGGTTAACTCCACGACCCCCTTATGACACCCGTACACTTCAGCTTTAGCTCTGCCTTTATTCTAGGATTAATAGGCCTAACATTCCACCGAACCCACCTGCTATCTGCTCTACTATGCCAAGAAGGAACAATACTCTCATTATTTATTGCACAAGCCCTTTGAGCCCTACAATTTGAAAGTACTGGATTTTCAACAGCACCCATACTACTTCAAGCATTCTCAGCTTGTGAAGCTAGTGCAGGCCTAGCCTTACTTGTTGCCACAGCCCGCACCCACGGAACCGACCGCCTACAAAACCTAAACTTACTACAATGCTAAATGCTAAAAATCTTAATGCCCACAATTATGCTTTTCCCAACAATTTGGCTATCATCCCCGAAATGGTTATGATCCACAACAACTGCACACAGCCTATTAATTGCCCTTATAAGCATGTCCTGATTATGCTGAACCTCCGAGACAGGTTGATCTACATCTAATTTTTACTTAGCCACAGACCCACTATCTACGCCCCTATTAGTTCTTTCATGCTGACTTCTCCCGCTAATAATTTTAGCCAGCCAAAATCACATTAACCCGAAGCCCATTAACCGCCAGCGCCTCTATATTACCCTACTGGTATCCCTACAAGCCTTCCTGATTATAGCATTTGGTGCTACAGAAATCATTATGTTCTATGTTATATTTGAGGCCACCCTCATCCCCACCTTAATTATTATTACCCGCTGGGGAAATCAAACTGAACGACTAAATGCAGGAACATACTTCTTATTTTATACACTAGCGGGGTCCCTACCTCTCCTAGTGGCCCTCCTGCTCCTTCAACAATCAACCGGGACTCTTTCAATGTTAATTTTACAATACTCGCAACCCTTAACCCTCAACTCCTGAGGCCATAAAATTTGATGAGCCGGGTGCCTAATTGCATTTCTTGTTAAAATACCCCTCTACGGCGTTCACCTCTGACTTCCTAAAGCACATGTTGAAGCCCCCGTAGCAGGGTCCATGGTTCTTGCCGCAGTACTTTTAAAGCTAGGGGGCTATGGTATAATACGAATAATAGTTATGCTGGACCCACTATCTAAAGAACTGGCTTATCCCTTTATTATTCTAGCTCTATGAGGCATTATCATAACAGGCTCAATTTGTCTTCGGCAAACAGATTTAAAGTCCTTAATTGCCTATTCTGTTAGTCACATAGGCTTAGTAGCTGGAGGAATTCTTATCCAAACCCCCTGAGGATTTACAGGCGCAATTATTTTAATGATTGCACATGGCCTAGTCTCATCCGCACTCTTTTGCCTGGCTAATACCGCCTATGAACGAACACATAGCCGAACTATAATTCTTGCACGAGGATTACAAATAATTTTCCCCTTAACAGCAGTCTGATGATTTATTGCAAATTTAGCCAATCTAGCACTCCCCCCTCTACCCAACCTGATAGGAGAACTAACCATTATCTCCGCCCTATTTAACTGATCACCATGAACTATTTTACTTACAGGAACCGGTACTTTAATTACTGCTGGCTACTCCCTATATCTTTTCCTTATATCCCAACGAGGCCCCACTCCAACTCATATTGTAGGTCTCCCACCATTCCACACACGAGAACATTTGTTAATAGCTCTTCACCTTGTCCCAGTTGTTCTCTTAATTACTAAACCAGAGCTTATATGAGGCTGATGCTACTAGTAAGTATAGTTTAAATAAAATATTAGATTGTGATTCTAAAGACAGGGGCTAAAATCCCCTTACTCACCGAGGAAAGCCCGAGGCAATAAGTACTGCTAATCCTTATAACCCACGGTTAAACTCCGTGGTTTCCTCGCGCTTTTAAAGGATAACAGCTCATCCGTTGGTCTTAGGAACCAAAAACTCTTGGTGCAAATCCAAGTAAAAGCTATGCACCCAACAACCTTAATCCTATCCTCCTCATTAATTCTAGTAATTGCTATTCTTATCTACCCGCTCCTAACCACTCTTGACCCTAAGCCCCAAGACCAAAAACGAGCGATTACACATGTTAAAACCGCCGTAAGCACCGCATTCCTAGTAAGCCTCCTTCCACTAATAATCTTCCTTAATCACGGGGCCGAAACAATCATCACAAAAATACAAGGAATAAACACTGCCCCCTTTGATATTAATATTAGCTTTAAGTTTGACCATTATTCCATTATTTTTACACCCATTGCCCTCTATGTAACTCGATCTATCCTTGAATTTGCATCTTGGTACATACACTCTGACCCGTTCATGAACCGATTCTTCAAGTATTTACTTTTATTTCTTGTAGCCATAATTACACTTGTAACAGCAAATAACATATTCCAGCTTTTTATTGGCCGAGAAGGAGTAGGAATTATATCCTTCCTTCTTATTGGCACAAAATATGGGCGAGCAGATGCTAACACAGCAGCACTACAAGCAGTCCTATATAATCGAGTAGGTGATATTGGCTTGATCATAACCATGGCCGGACTTGCAATAAACCTTAATTCCATAGAAATTCAGCAAATTTTTTTCTTGTCAAAAAACTTTGACATAACCCTTCCTCTTCTAGGTTTAATCCTAGCCGCAACTGGAAAATCAGCCCAATTTGGCCTCCATCCTCGACTGCCCTCTGCCATAGAGGGCCCCACGCCAGTCTCTGCCCTACTCCACTCCAGCACTATGGTAGTAGCTGGAATCTTTCTCCTTATCCGTCTTCATCCCATTATGGAAAACAATAATACTGCACTAACAACTTGTCTCTGCCTTGGAGCCCTTACAACCTTATTTACAGCAGCCTGCGCCCTCACCCAAAATGATATCAAAAAAATCGTTGCATTTTCTACATCAAGTCAACTTGGCCTAATAATAGTAACTATTGGTCTCAATCAACCCCAAACAGCATTTCTTCATATCTGTACACATGCCTTCTTTAAAGCTATATTATTCTTGTGCTCGGGGTCAATTATTCATAGCCTTAATGATGAACAAGACATTCGTAAAATGGGAGGCCTCCAAAACCCAATGCCATTTACCTCAACCTGCCTCACTATTGGTAGTCCAGCATTAACAGGCACTCCTTTTTCAGCAGGCTTCTTCTCAAAAGACGCTATCATTGAAGCCCAAAATACCTCACACCGAAACGCCTGAGCCCAAGTTCTTACACTCATCGCCACCTCTTTTACCGCAGTTTATAGCTTCCGTGGAGTATATTTTGTCACAATGGGAACCCCTCGATTCCTGCCCTTATCACCAATTAATGAAAACAACCCCTCAGGAATTAACCCCATCAAACGACTTGCTTGAGGAAGTATTATTGCTGGACCAATTATTACATCCAACTTTTTACCATCAAAAACACCCATTACGAGTATACCTATTACCCTCAAGCAAGCCGCCCTACAAGGAACAATTATTGGTCTACCAACAGCCCCAGAACTAACTGCCACTAACAAGCAATTTAAAATTACACCAGGAATACCTCTACACCATTTCTCTAATATACCAGGATTTTTCCCCGCAATTATTCACCGACTCACCCCAAAACTTAACCGGACCCAAGGACAATCAATTGCTACCCAATCAGTTGATCAAACATGATTTGAAGCTACAGGCCCAAAAGGAACATCTTCACTTCAAGCAAAAATGGCTAAAACCGAAAGTGATATACAACAAGGAATAATCAAAACTTATCTTACAATCTTTCTCTTAACCCCAACCATCGCCATTCTCCGACCATAATTTAAACTATAACTGCCCGAAGAGAGCCCCGACTTAGCCCCCGAGTTAGCTCTAAAACCACAAATAACGTTAAAAGCAGCACCCATGCACAAATTACTAACACACCCCCTCCTGACGAGTATATTATGGCCACACCACTGACGTCTCCCCGTAACATAGAAAACTCCTTAAAAGTATCAATTACTATTCAAGAACCTTCATACCACCCCTCACAAAAGAAACTTATTACCAAACCGACACCAACCAAATAAACCAAAACATACCCCAATACAGACCGATCTCCTCAAGATTCCGGAAACGGCTCAGCAGCCAAAGCCGTTGAATAAGCAAACACTACAAGCATCCCCCCTAAGTAAATTAAAAAAAGAACTAAAGATAAAAAAGATCCCCCATGGCTAATTAACACACCACACCCAACCCCGGCCGCTACTACTAACCCTAAAGCAGCAAAATAAGGTGCCGGATTAGAAGCCACGGCCACCAACCCTACAATTAAAGCTATTAACAGTAAAAACACTAAATAAGTCATATTTTCACCCGGATTTTAACCGGGACTAGTGACTTGAAGAACCACCGTTGTTATTCAACTATAAAAACATGGCAAGCCTACGAAAAACACACCCCCTAATTAAAATTGCTAACGATGCACTATTTGACCTCCCAGCCCCCTCCAACATTTCGGTTTGATGAAATTTTGGCTCACTATTAGGTTTATGCTTAATTACCCAAATCTTAACTGGACTTTTTCTAGCTATGCACTATACATCTGATATTACCACTGCCTTCTCATCCGTAGCCCACATCTGCCGAGATGTAAATTCCGGATGATTAATCGGAAATATTCATGCAAATGGCGCATCATTTTTCTTTATTTGTATTTATATTCATATTGCCCGAGGACTATACTATGGGTCTTATCTTTATAAAGAGACCTGAAATATTGGAGTAGTCCTTCTTCTACTTGTGATAATAACAGCATTCGTAGGCTATGTTCTCCCATGAGGACAAATATCCTTTTGAGGGGCCACAGTAATTACCAACCTTTTATCTGCAGTACCCTATGTAGGAAACGCCTTAGTCCAATGAATCTGAGGGGGCTTCTCCGTAGATAATGCAACCCTCACACGATTTTTTGCCTTCCACTTCCTTTTACCCTTTATTATTGCCGCAGCTACCATTCTACACCTTCTCTTTCTTCATGAAACAGGCTCAAATAATCCAATGGGGCTAAACTCTGATGCAGATAAAGTTTCATTCCACCCNTATTTCTCGTATAAAGACCTTTTAGGCTTCGCAGTTGTCCTCCTAGCCCTAACATCCTTATCTCTGTTCTCCCCCAATCTCCTAGGAGACCCAGACAACTTCACTCCCGCAAACCCCTTGGTTACTCCCCCTCATATTAAACCAGAGTGATATTTCCTATTTGCTTACGCTATTCTTCGATCAATTCCTAATAAACTGGGAGGGGTCCTAGCACTACTATTCTCAATCCTAGTCCTAATAGTAGTACCTATCCTTCATACATCAAAACAACGAGGTTTAGCATTCCGACCAATTACCCAATTCCTCTTTTGAACCCTCGTAGCCGACATGTTAATCCTAACATGAATTGGAGGAATGCCTGTTGAACACCCATTCATTATCATTGGACAACTTGCATCAGTCCTGTACTTCACTCTATTCCTAGTCCTAATCCCACTGGCGGGATGACTAGAAAACAAGGCATTAGAATGAGCTTGCCCTAGTAGCTTAGCCTTAAAGCATCGGACTTGTAATCCGAAGATCGGAGGTTAAAGTCCTCCCTAGCGCCTCAGCAAAGGGAGATTTTAACTCCCACACTGGCTCCCAAAGCCAGTATTCTAAATTTAACTATTTGCTGGGCTTATGGTATAGTACATATTATGCATAATTTTACATTAATGGATTAGTACATTAATGTATAATCACCTATTGAATAATTAGACCATAAAGCAAGTAATAATTACTAAGACGTTCATAAACCATAATATTATATATATTACATTTTATCCAACAATGACTAGAAGAAATTTCCCCATAAATATTGTCCCCAACATTTTCCTTGAAATACTCAACTAACATCTATTTCGTAATTATTAATGTAGTAAGAGACCACCAACCAGTTTATATAAAGGCATATTATTAATGATAGAATCAAGGGCAATAATTGTGGGGGTAGCACTTAGTGAACTATTACTGGCATCTGGTTCCTATTTCAGGAACATAACTGCATAATTCCACTCACGGATAATTATACTGGCATCTGATTAATGGTGTAGTACATACGACTCGTTACCCACCATGCCGGGCATTCTTTTATATGCATAGCGTTCTCCTTTTTTGGTTTCCTTTCCTATGCATCTCAGAGTGCAGGCTCAAATAGTGAATTAAGGTGGAACATTTTTCTTGCATACAGCCGATGTCAATGAATGATGAAAAGACATAACTTAAGCATTGCATATATAGAATTCAAGTGCATAATACATCCTTACTCAATACAGCTTTATACTATGTGCCCCCTTTTTGGTTTCTGCGCGACAAACCCCCTTACCCCCTACGCTGGACGATTCCTGTTTATCCTTGTCAAACCCCGAAACCAAGGAAGACTCGACTAAGCGTATCAAAATCAACAAATTACAGTAGGGGTTGATTTATGCCACCACATTATATATATATATCACATAAAAATATATACACAATGAATTTTTTAAATACCTGAAAGTTACGACAAAAATTTACAAAAATTCTGTCAACCCTAACATACAGGATAAAAAA